AAAACCGAACATGAAACTTTTATTTCATTCGGCTCCTTTATGGAAGATGTATAAATTCCAAAACGTGAATGAAAAAATTTGTCCCATAACATCTATGTCAGCTTTTCTGTCTGAATGCATTCAAAACAACTTGCTTTCTAGATGATCCCTCTAGAAAGGGAAGAGGATTATAACAATCTTTCTAGTTACTTCGTTCTCTATTTCTATTTGAGAGAATCCTAAGGAAAAGCATTTTCTTTCTACCGAGCTAAAACAATATAAAATAGAATATGAATATGTTGATGTCTCTAGTAAACCAAAGCCATCATTTAATAGCTATTTTGTTTCAATCTCTCTTTTATAAATCAAAAAGTGAAGATTTAGTTTAGTTACGATTAGAAAAAAATTCACCTTTCTATCTTCATCCATAGATTCCTTACTTATACTCATTCAACTGGAAGTATTGATCCAATTAAAAAAAAATTATGTTTCGTAATTTCATAATCCGATTTTTCAACTCATAATGGACTCTTGGATAAAAATCACGAGAATGTATATTTTTCCTCGAATCTGTCGTTGAGAGGTAAAGGATTTAATCCTTTTAAGAAATAAAGTTTTTCATCGGAATAGGAATCAAACCGAAGGACCCCTTAACTATAATAAGGGGTGAATAGAACGAATCACACTTTTACCACTAAACTATACCCGCTATAATGCGATTATTGTATATAAATCGACCTTTTGTCGAACAAAGCAAAAAAGCATAATCAAGAAATAATCATGAGAATTAGGTGTTTCGTCAGGGAACTTAACGAGATTAAGAAGGGCTCATTTCAATAACAAGTTCGATCTTGTCTGTTGATGGAGGAGTTTTGGCAAATAAATACGGCTCAACAAAATCACTTAAGTTATAACATAAAATTCAACGAATCCATAGCCATAAGTTCGGTTTTTATTCGAATCTAGTATTAAAATTAAAGTAAAGAGTAAAATAATAAGATAAGAAATAATACTTTGATTCCAGAATGGAAATAAAACAGCCCTTACTTTTGGATATTGTTGCTTCAATAACAAGAATTTTTGTTTCAAATCATTTTATCTATGATTATGATTCATTGAAACAAAACAAAAAGGCCCGGCTAGGTACTGACCCGGCCAGGCCGTGAGAATAAAAACGGCCCTTTCGGATGAAATCAAAGAAGTATTCTTTCTTTTTTTATATCGGAAATATTTCTTTTTCTTTCGAGTCCTTATTTGATATTGCTGATAAAATTTTTATATATCTATATAATAAAGAGAGAAGATCTAAAGAAATACCTTTTTTTAATCCTTACTTTATGTGTAATGTAATATAGCTTTTTCAATTGGGAGAGATGGCTGAGTGGACTAAAGCGTCGGATTGCTAATCCGTTGTACGAATTATTCGTACCGAGGGTTCGAATCCCTCTCTTTCCGCTTCCGTTGATGACTGGATTTGATATTTTATTTATATTTCGCATTTATCAAACTCTTGTGATTTTTTCCTAGTTAAAGGTGTGGAATAGATAAAATCCTAAGAAAATTTCAAAATCAAACAAGGAAACCCTTTTTCTATTTTTTTTAGTCTTCACGTCCAGGATTACGTCCTGGATCGTTCGATAGGAATCCGAAGATGAAGAGAGAAACAAAGAATATCACTACTGTGTAAACGAAGAGTTTGAGAGTAAGCATTACACAATCTCCAAGATCATTTTTGGGGAAAAAGAGAATAGATTCTCCGTTTTTATTTTATACCACATCTTCATCTTCTATTTTGACACCAAGATAATGAAAATGAAGTGGTTTCTAGAAAAAAAAAAAAAAAATGCAGAAATGCATTTGTATTTGTAATATAAAGTCTTTCATTACCAAAATTTTCTTATATAATTGTGGGGGAAACCATTATAGGGTCTTGCGCTAGAAAAGAGTCAGAACGAGCCGATCCAGATTTATCGTGGATAGCCACGAATTTTCCTATTTGACTCGAGGATTCCTACCGTAAGGCTTATCTGATTTTATTAATTATTAGCTTTTTTTTGAGAAAAATCATGAATTTTTCTAGGACAGTATTATAGTAACGATCTCATCGAAAACTTACAGCAGCTTGCCAAACAAAGGCTAAGAGAAAAAAGAACAGGGGTATGACTGGCATAACATCTACAATTGGATTTAAAAAGGCGTAAGCCTCGGGTAATTTAGCGAAGAAAAAACTACTCGAATAAGGGGCGGAGTTAAGACAGATACTGATCAAACTAAGAATATTAAGCATAACAAGGGTTTTGTTCTTGGAGATAATTGCATTTTGATTGAGTTATTGATATAAGGGAAAAATGAAAAAAGTAAAGTAGACAAAAAAATCCTTCTTTATTCTTTAAACCCACCCAACCAAAAATCTTTCAATTCTCAAAAGAGAATAAAAGAAATCAAATCATACTTTCATACAATATACTATCTTAATGAAATTATATGTAATGATCAATAAATTCAATTTCATTCTATAATTTATACACATCTCAAAATCCTATTAAAAATCGAATCTATTCAATTGATATTTGGACTAGAATTGACGAACAACCAAGACCAATAGTAGTGTTTATTAATGCAGAATCAAAGTTGAAATGGGGCGTAGCCAAGTGGTAAGGCAACGGGTTTTGGTCCCGCTATTCGGAGGTTCGAATCCTTCCGTCCCAGAGTATACGCATTCTAATTAGAAATTATATCGAAATGCAGATTGCTTTTTTGAATAATCTTCTGTTTATGAGTGTAATATTGGATAGAGTATTATTTTTTCTCATTTTGTAATTCTGAATCCTATTACAAATGGAATCCGGGCGGGCTTTTCTGCATATGATTATACCCCTCCCTCACTTCATATTCAAGTAAGTTAATTACTTAGAAAATAGAAAAACCATAATAGATCTATTTGAATTTTCAATGATGTATTCTAAATCAAAATACGAAAGAAAACCCTCTATATTCCTAAATTTCCCTTTTCTATTTCCTAAATTAGCCTAATTATTAATTCAGGGGTTTCGTGATACTAATTGAATTAACATTCAATCAAATGGTATTAAGTTAGGATGAAAAAAAATAGGAACAGCGACATACGTAATCGGAAGCTCTTTGTCTTTATGCTGAGACTACCTCGCCTAGCATCCCGTAAAGGAGGATTCTTTTTTGATTTATTATAGAATTGGGGGAGTAGATAAGTAATGGAGGGTATAAATTTTATTATCTGTATCTATCCGAATCTCAGATCAAGTAAATTACATATGTAACAAATGTAGTTTACTTGAACCCCCTCTCCTCTTTTTTAAGCATTCCGTCTTTGGCGATAATATGATGAGAAAAATGGTCAATCTCTGTAACAAGTGAAGTAGGGGGGGGGGGTGGAGATTTATACATGTTTCTAGTCACTTTATTTTAGGGAAAAATCGTCGAATCATAAATAAAATACGTAGACTAAATGCTTATTTTATCCTTTGAATAGGATTTTTCAATTGAAAGAATAAGGACCTAACTCTTCTCTTTCTTACATACCATACCCGTTTTTTATCTACTCTACAAAAAAAAGAAACGGGATTTTTTTCGAATATGATGATCAAATGCGATACTTACTGTAAAATATTATTCAAATTACGAATTTTGTTTTCAATTCCATATTTTGAATGATTTCTTATTTATAAGTTTTCGGTACTTGACGAAGTGTGAGGTTGGTGAATCTATCTTGTTGGGTGAGTCACTCAAAGATTCAGATTCAAAAAGAGTCCATTTTCCCGTGTTATTCAAAAAAGTTGTGGATTCATATACTAAAAAAATATGAGATTTTAGTTCAATTCTTGTTGATCCTTCTTGAGAAAAAGAAAAATACATCTATATATGAATTATAAATAACTATGTATTGACTGAACCAATGACTATTCATGATTCTATAATTGAATCAATTACATACTGATTCCAAATTCGAGGAATGTTATGGTAAAACTTCGTTTGAAACGATGTGGTAGAAAGCAACGTGCGACTTGAAGGACATAATTGGCTGTGGATTCTTTCATCCACCATTTTTTATAGTAATAAAGGTGCTCTTGACTCGACATCCTCTGTTCTGTTTTTCTGTTTCACCCCCCTATTGGTTGGGTTGTAATATAAATAGTACATCATGGAGCTCGAGTAAAAACTATTGATTAATTTATCAGGGGCAAGGATCTAGGGTTAGTGCTAATCAATAAGTTGGAACAACTTCGTAAAGTATATCGTCAATATCGAAATCCAAAGACGCCAATTCATAACGTAAAGTTTGTTTTGTTGGAGTTGGTTAAAGTAAAATTCTTTTGATCAAAAGTGTAGCGCACAGGAATTAATCGCTCTATTCTATGATTCTTTCATAGAAAAAAAGAAATCGCAAAAAGGGTATGTTGCTACCATTTTGAAACGATTAAGGATTCCCGAAGTAATGTCTAAACCCAATGATTCAAAGTAAAGATAAAGAAAGGATCCTGGAACAAGGAAATACCCTTTGGAATTGTCTCAACAATTAGATCAGAATGAAAAATCAACAATCAAAATCAATTCTAAACGAGACAAAAAAGGAGTTCGAGACCACTCAATAAATGAAATGCTCGAGGATTTTCTTTGAGCTATTTGAGAGTTATCCAACTTGAGTTATGAGTACGAATGATTTTTCTTTTTTCCCGAAAAAACGGAAATTAAAGTCTAATTGATTTGATGATTTTATGTTCTATATAGACAGAAATCATTTTTCTCGAGCCGTACGAAGAGAAAACTTCTTATACGTTTCTAGGGGGGGTTGTTCATCTACATCTATCCCGATGAGCCACCTATCAAATCGTTGCAATTGATGTTCGATCCCGAAGAGAGGGAAGAGATCTTCGTAAAATGGGTTTTTATGATCCGATAAAGAATCAAACTTATTTAAATGTTCCTGCTATTCTATATTTCCTTGAAAAGGGTGCTCAACCTACAGGAACTGTTCATGATATTTTAAAGAAGGCGGGGGTTTTACATAATTTTTCCTTAATTAAACGAAATACAATTAAGGAACAATAAAAAAAGAGTGTGGGGATGTCTTGTATATAGCTTTATATAATTTTTTTCTCTACCCCCCCTCTTGTTTATTCATACTTCTTAATTTTATTATTATAGATTATAATATAAGATTATAGATATAAAATCCCGCGGTTCGAGAATAGAACGGCAAAAATCTATTTTATCTTATTGATTTTTTGATATAAATCGAAAAAAATCAAGTGACTGGGAATAAATGACAAAATTGGATTTAAAAATAGAAAATTCGGATAGTATTTTCGAGTGGTTTTTGTTAGAACCCTATTCTCTATTACTATTAACAAATAATAAGCAAGGGATCAAGCTTGTTTATTCAACTTATATTGATTGATTTTGAGAGATATTGAATAAACTCGAGATTTTTTCCTCTTTTTCTTATTTTATTCCCTCATCTATACTCTTGTTATTTTTGTATCTATGTAGTGCCAATTCAACACAAGTCCCTTTAAATTATATATATTTCATTATTTCTTTCTATTTTCTCCATTGTATTCTTTTCTAAACATTTATATTGACAACACTGTATCGAACAAATATAATTTGATCGTGTATAAATAAATTTAGTTACCTCTACCCTGCGGGTTTGGTTTTTTGTTTCTTGTTAGTTCAATGTTTTGGTTGTGTCATGTAATTCAATCCCTCTATTTATTTTGATTTCGACTGTATCTACACAGCTCAAGTTTTTTTTTTCATTTTTATTCGGGTTGCTAACTCAATGGTAGAGTACTCGGCTTTTAAGTGCGACTAGGATCTTTTACACATTTGGATGAAGTAAGGTATTCGTCCATACCATCGGTAGAGTTTGAAAGACCGCGACTGATCCTGGAAAGAGAATGGGTGGAAAAAATAGCATGTCGTATCAATGGAGAATTCTGAGAATACGGGATCGGCACAAAGCTTTTGGAGCGGAACAAAACGAATTCGAAATTGGGTTGAGTGAATAAATGGATAGAGCCCTGCGGCTCCAATTATAGGGAAATAAGAAGAAACGAGCTTCTGTTCTTAATTGGAATGATTACCCGATCTAATTAGATGTTAAAAATAGATTAGTGCCTAATGCGGGAAAGGTTTCTCCCATGAGTAGATTATCTCTTTTTTTTAATGAATCCTAACTATTAGCTATTCTCCATTACGGGTTGGAGATAAATGTGTAGAAAGAAACAGTATATTGATAAAGTAAAGAAAGATCTTTTTTTTCTTTTTTCAAAATCAAAAGAGCGATTGGGTTTCAAAAATAAAGGATTTCTAAGCCTCTTGTTATCCTATAATGAATACAAACCTATTTTATTATATGGAAAGAAGAGGATAAGGATTCTATTCGTGAGTTTACCTGTTTCCGAGGTATTTATTCAGTTTTCTTACTCGAATACCTTGTTTTGACTGTATCGCACTATGTATCATTTGATGATCCGAGAAATCCCTGATTTTTGGTTCAAATCGTATTGCAAATGGAGAAATCTCAAGGATATTTAGAACTAGATAAATCTTGGCGACATGATTTCCTATATCCACTTATTTTTCAAGAGTATATTTATGCACTTGCTCATGAGCAGGGTTTAAATAGGTCAATTTTGTTAGAAAATACGGATCATGACAATAAATATAGTTCACTAATTGTGAAACGTTTAATTACTCGAATGCATCAACAGAATCATTTTCTTATTTTCGATAATGATTCGAATCAAAATCCGTTTTGGAAGCACAACAACAATTTGTATTCTCAAACGATATCAGAAGGGTTTGTAATCATAGTGGAAATTCCATTTTCCCCACGATTCGTAGATTCCCTAGAAGAGAAAAAAAAAATAGTAAAATCGAATAATTTACGATCAATTCATTCAATATTTCCTTTTTTAGAGGACCAATTTTTACATTTAAATTTTGTATCAAATATACTAATACCCTACCCTATCCATCTGGAAATCGTGGTTCAAAGCCTTCGCTATCGGGTAAAAGATGCCTCTTCTTTGCATTTATTACGATTCTTTCTCTTTACTCTAAACAAATCCATTTCTAGTTTTTCAAAAAGGAATCGAAGATTCTTCTTGTTCCTATATAATTCTCATGTATATGAATATGAATCCACCTTCCTTTTTCTCCGTAACAAAACCTCTCATTTACGATCAACGTCTTCTGGGGCCTTTCTTGAGCGAATATTTTTCTATGGAAAAATAAAGCATCTTATAGAAGTTTTTGCTAATGATTTTCAGGCCATCCTATGGTTGTTCAAGGATCCTTTCATGCATTATGTTAGGTATCAGGGAAAGTCAATTCTGGCTTCAAAAAGGACGTCTCTTCGGATGAATAAATGGAAATATTACCTTGTCAATTTCTGGCAATGTCAGTTTTATGTGTGGTCTCAACCCGGAAGGGTCTCTATAAACCAATTATCTAATCATTCACTCGATTTTCTCGGCT